ACAATTAGAATTAGGCTCGGTCAACCTGAATATGTATTATCCATATGGGAGATCTTCCAATTGAGAAGCGACCTGAGACGAAGAGAAAGGTCTATCTATTTTCTTTAGTTATTCAGTTAAACCAATGATTCGTTATTGGAGCAGATAGCAACAACCGTTTCATCGGACATGCGTATTTTTTATTTTCCGACGGATTTCCATGGTTTCCTTAATGGAAATTGTTTGATGTAGTGAGTAATAGGCTCTTTCACCGTTCAAGAATTCTTGTTTAGGCAGTTCATATCATCCATACATAGTGTTTTGATCTAAGATTTCAATTCTTCCATGCTTCAAGCATATTGCTCCATGGAGCTAAGGTCCAAAATATGGAAGAAACAAGTGTTTCCACGACTCTACCACCCGGCCAATTCTGTTCCACTTAATCCCCTTTTCATGGCCACATATCTTTACGGCTAAGGAATGGGAAATCTTTCCCCTGTTACATGAATCAAATATTTCATTTCATCCGGGAAAAGCCATCTCTTTCTCAACAATGTCTTTGCCATTTGATCCAATAGCGTTCCGTTAGATAGGAAGAGATTTGATAAATACTGATAACTCTCGGATGGAGTATTAGAACGGAAAGATCCATTAGATAATGAACTATTGGTTCTAAGCCATCTCTGGCGATGAATCAACAATTCGATTTCTTGCGTATTCTTGATGAACCAGCGTCTATATATAGATGTAGAAGGATTTGTTTGGGAAGTAATAAGCCCCTTTGACATCTCTTCATCTGCAAAGAATTCTCGACGCGAAAACACAGAGACAAAGGGCGGATCTTTGAATAGGAAAAAGAATGGATCTGCAGGGTCCCAAATGAATTGGCTTATTCGAAAAAAGCCTTGTTCTTTGGACGATCTATCTCGTGTCTGGTACTGCATGGTTCCACTCTGCAAGAACTCCGAATCATTCTCTTGAAGCTCATCCTTTTTATGAGAAATGATCCGCTTGCCCCGAAATGACCCGGCCCAATAGGGAAATCCCAATTCAGTGGGCCTTTCGATACAATCAAATAGATTGCCACAAGGGCGCCATATTCTAGGAGCCCAAACTATGTGATTGAATAAATCCTCCTCTATCTGTTGCGGGTCGAGGGCCCCTTCCCCTTCTTCAAACTCCGATTCGTATTTTTCATAGAAAAATCTCTGATCAACGATAGAAAAAGATCCATTTTGCATCATATCTAACGGATTCCTTGGTTCGGACCGAAGAAGTAATGTCACTCGATTATTATCAAACTGGCTGCAATCCTTTTCTGTCCGTGAGGATCCCGCCAGAGCGCCTTCTACTTCTAATAGGCCATGAACTAGATCAGAATCATTCTCAACGAATCCATAAGAAGTGATCCTATTTTTTTCACCGGATCCGGGTGAAGACCAAAGATCTTGAGCGACCGATCCGGCAGAACAACTCAAAAGATAAAGAAGTATCGTTAATTTCTTCATGCTCGTTCCAAGTTTGAAGTACCATTTGTACAAATAGGAATCTCCTTCCTTACATGATTTCTTCTTCATATAGATAGATATAGGATCTATGGGGCAATTACTTAGAAGTACATTTTGTGCAACAGCCCTTCCTATCTGATAGAAAAAGACCCCATGATCCTGAACCGATCTTACCTGGGATCGCAAATCCCAAGTTTGTCTATGAAGAGCGGATCTAATTGTATTAGTTTCTATAATTGATTTCTTCTGTGTAATACTAATTGATAGGGCCTCATTGATAAGTGCTACAAGATCTCGTGCATTGGAACCCATGGTTATGGACCCGAATCCGTTAGTATGGAACATTTTCTTTTCCAAGTGAAATCCCCTAGTATATGAAAGAATGAAAAAGTGCTTTCGTTGTTGTGGAATAAGAAGCCTTCGTATCTTAATGCATGTATTTAATTTATTCGGAGCTATTAGAGCGGGATCCACTTTTTGGGGAATATGAGTCGAAGCAATAACAAGAATATTTCTAGTGGAACATCTTTCACAATCCCTGGAGAGATAGTTCTCTACTAGACCGAGGGATAAGTAATTTGACTCATTCACATACAGATCATGAATGTTTGGAATCCATATTATGCAAGGAGACATTGCTTTTGCTAATTCGAATTGAAGGGTGATATCAAATCGGCCTATTTTCGGCGTCATATACATAGTTAGCACATTCGTCATAGTTAGCAGCTCCGTATCAAGGTCATCATCAATATCGTCACTATCATCAATATGGATATCGTCACTATCATCAATAAGATAATCTTTAGGCTTGTCATCCAGGAACTTGTTCGGAAATAACGTAATGAAAGGAACATAGGAGTTTGCCGCTAGGTTTTTGACCAAACAGGATCGTCCAGTTCCTATAGAACCTATCACTAAAATACCCCTAGAAGGGGATAGGGCTAAGCGGAGCGAAAAGGGTTTTCCATGAGATGGGAAATGAAAACTATTAGCCCCACACGAGGTTTGTGAATAAGTGATTGTCTGATAATGAGCAAGGAATATCCGTCTTTCCGCTAAACAGAATCTATTGAACTCATAATTCATTAGATACTTTTTCTGAATGTCAACTAAGTATCGTAAGTAAATTGATCCCGGTTGTTCAATCATTTGATAACCAGAGTCATTCTTTGATAAAGGATCACTATGAGTCAGACTCAATAGAATTTGATCCATCCTTTTTTCTGTCATTAAGGTGGAGAACTGAACCAAGAATTCTCTTTCTTCATCATCAATCGAATCACTGTTCGCGACCCAGGATTCCATTTTATCATCAATCCAATCACCGTTCACATTTTTTCTTTTTCTTATCAATGAATAGATCTCTTTACTTGTACGACTTAGATGTCTCGTATTTCTCGAAAAAGTGATTCGATTGATGGGATTTGGTATGATACTTATGAGATCGATGAGATTTCTATTCAAATATTTCTTCTTAGAACATATTGATTTGACCCCATAAGTGGGACCACCACCCAATAGCATGTTGCCACCAGAAGCAGAACCCCGTATCTCTTCCAGAGCAACTAGAAAGAGATTCTTTAACCAAAAAGAATTCAGTTCAGATGTAGGATACCTATCCAGAAGTTTTTGCAACTCAATCATGTATGATGGAATCATCAAAGATTTTATCTTTTCTAACTCTGTCTGTAACTCACTAGAGGCTCGGGAAAAAAAGAGAAGATGGATACGAACGAGATATCCAGCAACAAGAAGAAGGAAAAGGATTGAATAGAGGAACTCCCAAGCATTTCTTGATCTCAGATGTGCCCATATCAATGGAACGGGTGACTCATTATTTTGATGAATCATTTCTTCGGACAGAAGAAGATTCTGTAAACACTTATTCGAAATCTCACTTATCAGAGTCCATTGTGGAAGAATCCTCTGAGGAATTGGCCATGATATATCTGATCCATACATAATATCATGAAAAATGGATACAAATTTTTGACTGCTACTTAGTATTGGCAATGGGTCTGAAAAAGTATCTAAAAGGGCGAAATTTAGATATTTGCACCCTGTCGAAGTAAGGAACCATGGCATATATGTTTGGAACAGATTCCATTTTGAGAGATTTGAAAAAGCACTATCTCGTTGAAAGGTTCCATACATCTGCCCTTTCTCAACGTATTTCTTTAGACAAAGACTCCGTTTTTTCCTCTTTCCGGATGGTAAATATTTCTCAGAACATGGAGTGTGAATCAAACCCATGTTTGAATTGAAACTGAGATACTGATGCAAGTTCTTCCCTTCTGAATCAGATAGATTCATATCTGAAAGAGGCCGACAATAAGTTCTTTCAAAATTGACTATTTGTTCCTCTCTTAGAAATGTTGCAGAAATGTCTGCGATCGAGTAAATAGCTCTACGAACGAACGGATCGGATCGAATTGGAAAATGGAAAGATTTGTACAAGTTATACGTTTCATCACCACTTTGTAGAAAATCGTTAGGTATGAATATATCAGATACCTGTGACTCGATTGCCGAAATAGTCTCTCTCTCCAAAAAAATATGTTTTTTTTTACCGACGCACAAAGAAAATATTTTGTTGCGAATGAACAAGATATTGAGGAATTGTCCATATGTAAGATCATCATTATGGATACGGGTCTTTTCCACAGAAAAAGGGAATCTTTTGTTACAATAGAACCAGAAGTGATGTGGATCATTCAAGAATCGAAGTCGATTTGCTTTATAAAAAGAAGATATCAATGAACTTCTATGAAATGGTTTCACGGGATTCAGCCAATTGTCTCGATCGTGGGATATCATTGAGAAATAGGAATCCGTGTTATCAAAGGATTTTCCGCAATTATTTCTAGTATGGAATGAGTCAATCATCCACTTTGGTATCTTTTTGAACAAAAATGGTAATATTGTTCCTCCATTGATCAAGAATTTCGGTCTTTGGGAAGTATCACGATCATCCAATAAGAAGGGTTTCAATTTATTCAAATGAACGACTTGAACACCTATTGATTCTAACAACTGATTGCAGGGTTGATCATTCGGACTTTTCAATTCATAGATGTGGATCTCGGACCTATGAATGGGGGTATTCCCGATACTCACAAAGAAAAAGGGAAGTGATTTGGACAAAAAGGGAAGTGACTTGGACAAAAAGAGAAATGACTTGGACAAAAAGAGAAATGACTTGGACAAAAAGAAACGAAGTGACTTAGACAAATCTTGTTTGTCGATAGCCTCGGACCAATCAATCGAATATTGATTCATACGTAATCGATCGAACACTACTTGAAAACGGTTCTTCTGTTCAGAAACGAAATGTTCCAAATGTTCCTGTAAATTCTTGCTCCCATTGGACCATTTGTATCTATATGCATCAGGATCCCGATTCATGGATCTCTCGGTTCGAGAAATAAGAGGATCAAACCATTTCTTCTGACTCTTTTTCAAATTCAATAAATGTTGGTTGATCGTATATTTCATTATAGTTATATGATTCAGAGTATCATTTCCTATTTGATCCCTTTGAATTCCATATTCGAAGTTGCGATTGGATCGATTCATTAAAAAGAATCGATTCGATACATTTCTTATGTACCCATAGATGCTATATTGGATTTGAATCAGATTTCGGATCAATCTATATTGATTGACTGCCTCCATGATGTTGTTGCTAGCAAATACCGCTGTTTTTAGTTTTGGATCTTCCAAATCATTCCCGCAGTAGATCCGGACCGATTTTTTTCTGATCCTTCGATTGAATACCTCATTCAAGAATTTTTTTTGATCCAACCCGTAGGAATCAATAGAAAAGGCAAATCCCCTATGATACACCAGATCCGACTCGGTTATTGATAGAGTGAATAGATCTGCCATTTCTTGAAATCTCTCTTCTGATTCAAAATCGTGGTGTAACGTGTATCCCCCTTTGTTCCGGTTATGGAATAGATGAAATAAATCCAAAAATGGATTTTTTTTCAAGAATGAAATCTTATTGGAACTGTCCATATCTGGTTCATCCTTCGGAACCATATCACATCCCGGATCTGATGAAATAGGATGAATTGAGACGGTATTTTGTAAATACGTAATTATCTTGAATATATCAACCATTTCTTTATTTTCCGATCGCCTGGAAGGGACAAAAGAAACATCTTGTTTTTTCTTCCAAAATTTCTGATCTCTAGTAGACCTCTCAGTAGGATTCGAACCCAGATGAAGTTCTGACCATCTGTCAGAGAAAAAAGAACGAATTGATCTTGTAGGATTCCGAAGAAATTCTTCGATTTCTTTCGGAAGCAGATGATTATTCATCTGCTTCTCACGTTTCGTGAATAGCCGGGACATTGAGGAAGATCCAAAAAGGCATTTCGGGAATCGATCTGATTCTATCTCTGTTCGTTCCGTTTGAAGAAAGGAAGGATCCCAAAGAATCGATCTTTCTTCTAGTTGCTGAATCTCTGTTTGATCGATCAATGTGTGATATTCTGAATCCTCATTTCTAATGGAATCGAAATGATCTCTGGATTGATCAGAGGATCCTTTCGATTGGCTAGAATCCGTTACTTGAACGAAAATAGATCTTGTGGAATCATATTGAATATTTGACAATACATTCCGTACCCTGCTAAAAAACCGATCCTTGTTTACCAACCACACATTGTCTAACCAAATCCAATTCTCTCTCGATACGTTCCTCAAAAAATCCGATTCGTGCTGATTCTTCCCCCAACTAACGAAGAGATCTTGGCGGAATTGCCACATATGAAATTGAGCACAATTTTGCAAAGAAATACCCCACTTGTTTCTCGAGAAGAGATGGGAAACGTGCTCAATATCATTTGATTGAATAGTTGCCTCAGCTCCTTGTTGTTTGAAGAAACCCTCCCCTTCAATTGGTCTTTTTTCACGAAAAGCAGACATGAGATAACAAATCAAGTCTTTCCCTAAGATTTCGAATAGCTGTCCCGAATTCAAGTTGATTATGTTTCGCTTCTTCCTCGGAGAAAGACGATCCAACAATTCCCAATCATGGTCCTTGCGGATCGGATCATCCGTATAGGATAAAAAAAGAAACTCCAGATATTTGCTATCTTTCTCTTTGAATGAGATCTCAATTCCAGCTACGGTTTCATTAGCTATCTTACAACTAGAATCCCTCTTTTTTCCGATCCGGTTCCTCCACCACTGCGAGCCCCGGTTCGATTCAGGCATGATACACTTTTTCTTTTTTGGGAGAACCCAAGTACTCTCTTGCGGATCCATGAAACAACTCTCAGAAATCTTTTTCTCTTTTGGAAGATACAGGAGCGAAACAATCAACCTATTGATATTGGAAGACCAAAAAGATTCTTCCAATGTCTCATTTCTGGGTCCAATGGAATTCAGAGGTATAGGAAGAAGCCCCATCAAATAGAGATTTTTTCTTTCGACCATCTTTCGATTGGTAATACGAGATATAAGGACCACTACTACAAGCAGTACTACACCTTTGATCGTGAAATATCGATTTCTTGTTGAACCCTGTGAATCACGTGAAAGTAGGATACTCCAAATTCGGGGGTCAGAGAGTTTCATAAAACGTTCTTGGTGGAAAAAAATGTGAGTGAAAGATCCCACTGAATCGAATTTGATCCATGAATCTAAGAAATAGTGAGAATTCTTGATCTCTCTCAATATCTCTCTCAATTCGAAGATCCAGAATTGGAATTGATATCGTTTCATTGATTCCTCCTAAAGATTTTCATTGATTCCTCCTAAAGATTTCATTTCAATTGGAATTTGGTTATTCACGATGTACAATGAGCCCTGTTAAGCATCCATGGCTGAATGGTTAAAGCGCCCAACTCATAATTGGCAAATTCGTAGGTTCAATTCCTGCTGGATGCATGCCAATGGGAACGTTCCATAAGTCTATTGGAATTGGCTCTGTATCAATGGAATCTCATCATCCATCCATAACGAATTGGTGTGGTATATTCATACCATAACATATGAACAGTAAGAACTAGAATTCTTATCGATACTGGAACTCATAGGGAAGAAAATGGAGTTATGGATGGAATCAAATATGCAGTATTTACAGAAAAAAGTATTCGGTTATTGGGGAACAATCAATATACTTCTAATGTCGAATCAGGATCAACTAGGACAGAAATAAAGCATTGGGTCGAACTCTTCTTTGGTGTCAAGGTAATAGCTATGAATAGTCATCGACTCCCAGGAAAGGGTAGAAGAATAGGACCTATTATGGGACATACAATGCATTACAGACGTATGATCATTACGCTTCAACCGGGTTATTCTATTCCACCTCTTATAGAGAAAAGAACTTAAAGCAAAATACTTAATAACACGGCGATACATTTATACAAAACTTCTACCCCGAGCACACGTAATAGAGCCATAGACAGTCAAATGAAATCCAATCCACGAAATAATTTGATCTGTGGACAGCATCATTGTGGTAAAGGTCGTAATGCCAGAGGAATCATTACCGCAAGACATAGAGGGGGAGGTCATAAGCGTCTATACCGTAAAATCGATTTTCGACGGAATGAAAAAGACATATCTGGTAGAATCGTAACCATAGAATACGACCCTAATCGAAATGCATACATTTGTCTCATACATTATGGGGATGGCGAGAAAAGATATATTTTACACCCCAGAGGGGCTATAATTGGAGATACCATTGTTTCTGGTACAGAAGTCCCTATATCAATGGGAAATGCCCTACCTTTGAGTGCGGTTTGAACTATTGATTTACGTAATTGGAAGTAACCAATTAGGTTTACGATGAAACCTAGAAATCAATCACTGATCCAATTTGAGTACCTCTATGGGATAGACCTCAACAGAAAACTGTTGAGTAACGGCAGCAAGTGATTGAGTTCAGTAGTTCCTCATAGAAAATTATTGACTCTAGAGATATGGTAATATGGAGAAGACAAAATTGTTTGAAGCACGCACAGAACCGGAAGCGCCCCTTGTTTCAAAGAGAGGAGGACGGGTTATTCACATTTAATTTGATGGTCAGAGGCGAATTGAAAGCTAAGCAGTGGTAATTATAAAGATCCCCCCGGGAAAAATAGAGATGTCTCCTACGTTACCCGTAATATGTGGAAGTATCGACGTAATTTCATAGAGTCATTCGGTCTGAATGCTACATGAAGAACATAAGCCAGATGATGGAACGGGGAGACCTAGGATGTAGAAGATCATACATGAGTGATTCGGCAGATTTGGATTCCTATATATCCACTCATGTGGTACTTTATCATACGATTCATATAAGATAAAGATCCATCTGTCTAGATATCATCATATACATCTAGAAAGCCGTATGCTTTGGAAGAAGCTTGTACAGTTTGGGAAGGGGTTTTTAAAAGAAGAATCTACTTCAACCGATATGCCCTTAGGCACGGCCATACATAACATAGAAATCACGCTTGGAAAGGGTGGACAATTAGCTAGAGCGGCGGGCGCTGTAGCGAAGCTGATCGCAAAAGAGGGTAAATCAGCCACATTAAGATTACCATCCGGGGAGGTCCGTTTGATATCCAAAAACTGCTTAGCAACAGTCGGACAAGTGGGTAATGTTGGGGTGAATCAACAAAGTTTGGGTAGAGCCGGATCGAAGTGTTGGATAGGTAAGCGTCCTGTAGTAAGAGGAGTAGTTATGAACCCTGTAGACCATCCCCATGGAGGTGGGGAAGGGAAAGCCCCAATTGGTAGAAAAAAACCCACAACTCCTTGGGGTTATCCTGCGCTTGGAAGAAGAAGTCGAAAAAGGAAAAAATATAGTGATAGTTTTATTCTTCGTCGCCGTAAATAGGAATATTGAAAATCGCATTTTTTGAATTTGAAATAATGTGATGGGCGAACGACGGGAATTGAACCCGCGCGTGGTGGATTCACAATCCACTGCCTTGATCCACTTGGCTACATCCGCCCCTTATCTAGCTAAAGGATTTTCTCTTTTTTCCATTCATCATTATTGTATTTATTCTTACCTTCATACTTAGATCGAGATATTCTATTGGACATAGAATGCCAATCTTTAAAATGTAAAAAAAGGAGTAATCAGCTGTGGCACGTTCACGAAAAAAAAACCCTTTTGTAGCTAATCATTTATCAAGAAAAATTGAAAAACTCAACATGAGGGAGGAGAAAGAAATAATAGTAACTTGGTCTCGGGCATCTACCATTATACCCAAAATGATTGGCCATACAATCGCTATTCATAATGGAAAGGAACATTTACCTATTTATATAACAGATCGTATGGTAGGTCACAAATTGGGAGAATTCGCGCCTACTCTGACTTTCGCGAGACATGCGAGAAACGATAATAAATCTCGTCGTTAATTTTGAAAAAAAAAATAGATACTTATCATTCATTGGCGGGGGATAACCTTATGATAAAGAAAAATAACTCAAATTCGAGTGGAGCTATAAAAGTTTTAGCTCAACATATATGTATGTCTGTTTTCAAAGCGCAAAGAATAATTGATCAGATTCGCGGGCGTTCTTATGAGGAAACGATTATGATATTGGAACTTATGCCTTATCGAGCATCTTATCCCATTTTAAAATTGGTTTATTCCGCAGCAGCAAACGCTAATCATAATATGGGTTTGAACGAAACCGATTTATTCATTAGTAAAGCCGAAGTCAATGGAGGTCCTTTTGTGAAAAAATTAAGACCTAGAGCTCGAGGACGTAGTTATCCGATAAAAAGACCCACTTGTCATATAACAATTGTATTAAAAGATAAATCAAAATTATCTTTCGATGAATTTAAGATTTAGATTCATATTTAGAAAAAAAATAGATGGAAAGATAATAAAAAAATAAAAAATATGGGACAAAAAATAAATCCACTTGGTTTCAGACTTGGTACAACCCAAAATCATCATTCCTTTTGGTTCGCACAACCAAAAAAATTTTCTGTAGGTCTACAAGAAGATGAGAAAATACGGAATTGTATCAAGAACTATGTACAAAAAAATAAGAGAATATCCTCAGGTTTCGAAGGAATTGGAATTGCGCGTATAGAAATTCAAAAAAGAATTGATTTAATCCAGGTCATAATCCATATTGGATTCCCAAATTTATTAATAGAGGGCCAAACACGAGGAATCGAAGAATTACAGATGAATGTACAAAAAGAATTTCATTCTGTGAACCGAAGAATCAACATTGCTATCACACGAATAGAAAAACCTTATGGAGACCCCAATATTCTTGCAGAATATATGGCTTCTCAATTAAGAAATAGAGTTTCGTTTCGAAAGGCAATGAAAAGAGCTATTGAATTAACTGAACAAACAGATACAAAAGGAATTCAAATACAAATTGCAGGACGTATTGACGGAAAAGAAATTGCACGTGTCGAATGGATCAGAGAAGGTAGAGTTCCTCTACAAACAATTCGCGCTAAAATTGATCATTGTTCCTATACAATTCGAACTATCCATGGAGTACTAGGCCTCAAAATTTGGATATTTGTGGATGAAGAATAATAGACCTTTATTTATCTTGTCATTCTATCCAGTAATATAGTGATATATAGAACAAAAAACTAGTAGAATAAAAAACTAGAAACTTTTTCTATTTTTCTGTTAAATCAAACAAAAATAAACAATTCTAATTCTATAAGGTTGAATAAAAAAAGAAATTAACTTTTTTTATATAATTGCTATGCTTAGTGTGTGACTCGTTAGTTTTTTCTTTAGAGTTTTTAGTAGGATCAAAATAAACAAAATAAAGACTGACCCCTAGTATTAACTCAATAACTACAACTACTATATAAAAATAAATTAAAAACTAATAACTAACTTATTGCTTCATATTGTCGAGATCCCCAAAACAGTCACTATATGACTGGATCAATCATATAGTTGTAACAACTGAAATTGTTCCATAACAAACAAATCCGATTGTGGATTTGAAAAAAAAAAAAGAAAGGGATGCGGATAAATGGAAAGGTGATAGAAAGAGAGAACAAAAATATCAATGATATATGATTCCAATATGTATGGTCTATGAATTACCTCATATAAATAAAAGGCGGTGTAATAAAGCATTAATTTCATATTGTTTTAATATTGTTTAATATTGTATCAATTGATATAGAAATAATAAATGATATATAAATAATAAAGAGCTTCCGGTTAATAGAAACTGAGAAGATTAACTCGGGAACAGATTTTGTTGAGAGCTCCATTGCAGAGTTTAGGCCTAATCATTAATGGAGAAGCTATAGGAACGACGAAACCTGTGACTATACTATATAGGATTCTATTTAAAAGAATCCAAATGATTGAGCAGGCAGGATGGCGGAATGAACCAAGAACAAATTTTTTTACTCTGAGAAGTCGTGGATTGATCCTACGAATAAAGCAGGAAAGGGAAAGAGTCAATATTCGCCCGCGAAACCCCTATTTCTTATTTATTGGATTCCAATATTGTCTTGATTCAATAATTTACTAAAATAAAAGAAAAGTCAAATAAATAAGGATCCGGAAAAGAAACATTATCTATATCTATAAATAGAAAAATCTAACCGTATATACAGCTGCTTATCTAATAGTCTTATCTAATAAATGAAATATAATATCAATAAATCCCATTACTTAGTTTAATGTATTAGTTATTAAATACATGTGCATCTGTAATATTATCGAATCCTTTCATTCGTGAGGAGCTGGATGAGAAGAAACTCTCATGTCCGGTTCTGTAGTAGAGGTGGGAAAAAACCATCAACTATAACCCCAAAAGAACCAGATTTCGTAAGCAACATAGAGGAAGAATGAAAGGAATATCTTGCCGGGGTAATCATATTTGTTTCGGCAGATATGCTCTTCAGGCACTTGAACCCGCTTGGATTACCGCTAGACAAATGGAAGCAGGACGAAGAGCAATGACACGATATGCACGTCGTGGCGGAAAAATATGGGTACGTGTTTTTCCCGATAAACCTATTACAGTAAGGCCCGCAGAAACACGTATGGGGTCGGGAAAGGGATCTCCCGAATATTGGGTATCCGTTGTTAAACCCGGTCGAATACTTTATGAAATGGGCGGAGTCTCAGAAACTGTAGCCAGAGCAGCAATTTCAATAGCTGCGTGCAAAATGCCTATAAAAACTCAATTTGTTATTTTAGGATAGGAATGTAGAACTAAATATAAAAAAGGGATGAAAAAACAACCACGAGTTTCTTTATTTTTAGACAAACACTATTTCTTCTTTTTCCTCATTCTTTACATTGAAATAATAGATTCAAATAAAAATGATATGATTCAACCTCAGACCCTTTTGAATGTAGCAGATAACAGTGGAGCTCGAGAATTAATGTGTATTCGAATCATAGGAGCTGGTAATCATAGATATGCTCATATTGGTGACATTATTGTTGCTGTAATTAAAGAAGCAGTGCCCAATATGCCTCTAGAAAGATCAGAAGTAATAAGAGCTGTAATTGTACGTACATGTAAAGAACTCAAACGTGACAACGGTATGATAATACGATATGATGACAATGCAGCGGTTGTCATTGATCAAGAAGGAAATCCAAAAGGAACTAGAGTTTTTGGTGCGATTGCTCGGGAATTGAGACAGTTGAATTTTACTAAAATAGTTTCATTAGCTCCCGAGGTATTATAAAGACTCATAGTCATAGATCAAACTATGATATTGTTCTAGTAGGATATCTGAAATAAACCCAATTAATAGAGTGTGTCTCACGCATATACTTTTAATAATTTAATAATTAATTTAATAATAATAAATTTATTATTAAATTAAATAATGAATACTTTGAAGTATTCAAATAAAAAAACATGTTGATTATATCAAAATTAGGAAGCACCGATAATTATAATTCGTCATGGGCAGAGACGCTATTGCTGATATAATAACTTCTATAAGAAATGCTGACATGAGTAAAAATGGAACGGTTCGAATAGCATCCACAAATATCACCGAAAACATTGTTAAAATACTCCTACGAGAGGGTTTTATTGAAAATGTTCGGAAACATCAGGAAAGTAATAAAAATTTCTTGGTTTCAACCTTGCGCCATAGAAGAACTAGGAAAGGAATATATAGAACTATTTTAAAACGTATCAGTCGACCCGGTCTACGAATTTATTCCAACTATAAAAAAATTCCTAAGATTTTAGGTGGAATGGGAATTGTAATTCTTTCCACTTCTCGAGGCATAATGACAGATCGAGAAGCTAGACTAGAAAAAATTGGAGGAGAAATTTTGTGTTATATATGGTAATCTTCCTCCGGTATCCTAATTTTATCTCTAACTTCCTATTTGTGAAATAGAGAGGAAAGGTGAGTTATATAACTCTTCCTCCATTAGTTGATACTTCAAGGAGGTTGCCTGGAATGAAAAAAAAAATGATTCATGAAGGTTTAATTACTGAATCATTTTCCAATGGTATACTCTCCGAATCCGTTTATATAATGAAGATCTAATTCTAGGTTATATTTAGGGGAGGATCCGACGCAGTTTGATACGAACACTGCCGGGGGATAGAATCAAAATTGAAATAAGGCAATATTATTCAACCAGGGGACGTATAATTTATAGACTTCGGAACAAAGATTCGAACGATTAGATAGATTCTTTTTGAAAAAATCCCTTTCATCAAAGGTACAATTTGAAGCAAAAAAAAACAAGAGACTTAGTTTCTTCCAGATTCAAAATTAAAGTAAGGAGTGAGAAATATGAAAATAAGGGCTTCTGTTCGTAAAATTTGTGAAAAATGTCGACTGATCCGTAGGCGCGGACGAATTATAGTGATTTGTTCCAATCCGAGACATAAACAGAGACAAGGATAATCTTTCTAAAGTTTCTCAAAGAAGGGTTATGTAAAAATAAAAGATTTGTTTTAACATGAAATGGATATCTCCGTATCTTTCTATATATTTCTGATTCATATTTATGAGATGATAAAATATGGCAAAACCTATACAAAGAATTGGTTCGCGTAGGAATGGGCGTATTGGTTTACGTAAGACTGGACGTAGAATACCAAAAGGAATTATTCATGTTCAAGCCAGTTTCAACAATACCATTGTAACTGTTACAGATGTACGAGGTCGAGTGGTTTCTTGGGCCTCCGCCGGTACTTCTGGATTCAAAGGCACAAGAAGGGGAACACCCTATGCTGCGCAAGCAGCCACTTTAGATGCTATTCGTACTGTGGTAGATCAGGGTATGCAACGAGCAGAAGTTATGATAAAAGGTCCCGGTCTCGGAAGAGACGCAGCATTACGGGCTATTCGTAGAAGTGGTATACTATTAAGTTTCGTACGTGATGTAACACCTATGCCACATAATGGATGTAGACCTCCCCAAAAAAGACGTGTGTAAAAAAAAGAATTAAATGGATTTCAAGAGAAATAAATGATTCAATGATCTGATCAAATAATAATATTAGTATGGTTCGAGAGGAAATAGCAGAATCCACTCGAACA